TTTCGGAGTTAAACTCCCATTTGTCCATATTTCGAGAAATAGGATCTCTTGTTTTTCATTCCCATTTCCATAGGAATGAATACTATGATTCACATTTCGAACGGGCATGAATACAGCATCTATAGGATAACTTCCATCTTGAAAGTTAAAGTTATGTGGCATTTTTATAAGATATCCGCGATTTCTCTCGATTTCTAATCCAATACACAAATTAATTGGTTCTGTCAAGCTAGCTATATGTTGTGTATTGTCAACAATTTCTACATAAGTGGGTAGGATGATATCTTGAGCAGTTACATATCCAGGACCCCTGACACAAATAGACGCGTCACAAGTTCCATATAGATTACTTCTCAATACAATTTCTTTCAAATTCATTATAATTTCGTGAACCGATTCTTGAATACCCGTTATAGTAGAATATTCATGGGGGACGTTCTCAGATTTTACACGTGTGATACATGTTCCTTCTATTTCTCCAAGCAAAGCTCTTCGCATCGCAATACCTATTGTGTCGGCCTGCCCTTTCATAAGTGGAGACAGTATAAAGCGCCCATAATAAAGACGTTTACTGTCTGTTCTTGATTCAACACACTTCCACTGTAGTGTCCGAGTAGATACTGTTACTTTCTCTCGAACCATAGTCAAAATAGTTTATTTGATTGAATTATTTATTTCTCTTGTTTCTCTTGAAATTTCTTCACTGTTCCTTTCTACACACGTCTTTTTTTCGGAGGTCTGCAGCCATTATGTGGCATAGGGGTTACATCCCGTACAAAAGTTAATAGTATACCACTTCTACGAATAGCTCGTAATGCAGCGTCTCTACCGAGACCGGGGCCCTTTATCATAACTTCGGCTCGTTGCATACCTTGATCTACTACTGTACGAATAGCATTTGCTGCTGCAGTTTGAGCGGCAAAGGGTGTCCCCCTTCTCGTACCCTTGAATCCACAAGTACCAGCCGAGGACCAGGAAACCACCCGACCTCGTACATCTGTAACCGTGACAATGGTATTATTGAAACTTGCTTGAACATGAATAACTCCCTTTGGTATTCTGCGTGCACTTTTACGTGAACCAATACGTACATTTCTACGGGGACCGGTTCTCGGTATAACTTTTGCCATATTGTATCATCTCATAAATATGAGTCAGAAATATATGGATATATCCATTTCATGTCAAAACACATTCTTTATTTGTACGCTGGGCCCATTTAGTGAGCCTGATTATCCTTGTCTTTGTTTATGTCTCGGGTTGGAACAAATTACTCTAATGCACCCCCGTCTACGGATTAGTCGGCATTTTTCACAAATTTTACGAACGGAAGCTCTTATTTTCATATTTGTCATTCCTTATCTTAATTCTGAATCTAATTCTTGGTAGAAAATAAGTTTCTTGAAATTTTTTATCTCGAATCGTATTGAATAAAAACTACCTAATCTTTTGAATCCTTGTTTCGGAGTCGATAAATTATACGTCCTCTGGTTGAATCATAACGACTTACTTCAATTTTTACTTTATCTCCCGGCAGTATACGTATAAAACTACGTCGGATCTTTCCCGAAACATAACCTAGAATCAGATCTGCATTATCTAACCGAACCCGGAACATGCCATTGGGAAGCGATTCAGTAATTAAACCTTCATGAATCCATTTTTGTTCTTTCATTCCAGGTAAAGCCCCCTTGAAGTATCAACTAATGGAGGAGAAACGATATTAGACAACTCACCCCCTTTCTTTTTTTTTTTACAAATAGGAAGAGGTTTTGGATCCCATTTGGATATTAAAAGGATTACCATATATAACACAAGATTTCTCCGCCGATTCCTTCTAGTCGAGCCTCCCGGTCTGTCATTATACCTCGAGAAGTAGAAAGAATTACAATCCCCATCCCACCTAAAATTCTAGGAATTCGGTGGGAGTTAGAATAGATTCGTAAACCGGGGCGACTGATCCGTTTTAAATTTAAAAAATTTCTATAGGGTCTTTTCCTATTCCTTCTATGTCGCAGGGTTAAAACCAAATTTTTTTTGTTTTTTTCTCGATGTTTTCTAACGTTTTCGATAAAACCTTCTCGGAAAAGTATTTTGACAATATTTTCGGTAATATTATTGGATGCTACGCGAACAACTCTTTTTCGATCCATATCAGCATTTCGTATAGAGGTTATTATCTCAGCAATAGTGTCTCTACCCATGATGAACTAAAATTTTTGGTGCCCAAAAATTGGAAAATTGGATATAATTAACATGTTTTTTATTGGTTTGATGAATATAAATTCATCAAGGTATATGCGTGAGACACAATCTATGAATTAATCTAGTTCTTAATCTATTTCCTTTCAAATACCCTAAAGATATCAGGATCCCATTTTATAATACCTCGGGAGCTAATGAAACTATTTTAGTAAAATTGAATTGTCTCAATTCGCGTGGGATTGCGCCAAAAATACGAGTTCCTTTTGGATTTCCTTCTTGATCAATCACAACTGCAGCATTGTCATCATATCGTATTATCATACCGCTGTCACGTTTAAGTTCTTTACAGGTACGAACAATTACAGCTCTGACTACTTCTGATTTTTCTAGGGACATGTTTGGGACTGCTTCTTTGATCACAGCAACAATAATGTCACCAATATGAGCATATTGACGATTACTAGCCCCTATAATTCGAATACACATCAATTTTCGAGCCCCGCTGTTATCCGCTACATTTAAATGGGTCTGAGGTTGAATCATATGAATTTTTGAGTCTATTCTTCCAATGCAAAGGATGAAGAAAATAAAAGAAATACTGTTTGTCCAAAAAAAGAAACCTGCGATTTTGTTTCATCCCCAAGACTCCTTTCGGCTGGTTCTACGTTTTTATCCCGAAATAATAAATTGAGTTCGTATCGGCATTTTGGATGCTGCTATTAAAATAGCTCTTCTAGCTATATTTTCGGTTACTCCCCCCATTTCATATAGTATTCGCCCCGGTTTAACAACAGCTACCCAATATTCAGGGGATCCTTTCCCCGAACCCATACGTGTTTCGGCGGGTCTTACTGTAACGGGTTTGTCTGGAAATATACGGACCCATATTTTTCCACCACGGCGCGCATTTCGTGTCATTGCCCGTCGACCTGCTTCGATTTGTCTAGATGTGATCCAAGCGGGTTCAAGTGCCTGAAGAGCATATTTACCAAAACAAATATGATTACCTCGATAAGATATTCCCTTCATTCTTCCTCTATGTTGTTTACGGAATCTAGTTCTTTTGGGGTTATAGTTGATGGTTGTTTTGGAATTCCATCTCTACTACAGAACTGGACGTGAGAATTTCTTCTCATCCGGCTCCTCGCAAATAAAAGGATTCAAAATGAAAAGGATTCAAAATCGAATTTCAATTAATTTGAATAGATATTAGAACATTTTTAGAAAATTTTTTTATAATATAAAAAGAATCTTTATTTTCTTTTGTCCTTTATTCAAGCTTACCAATTCAAAAAAAAGAAAGTTCTAAAAGTTCTCGCGGGCGAATATTTACTCTTGCAATCTCTATTTCAGTACTAGCGCTTGTTCCTCACTTCTCCAAATAGATGAATTGATTTCCGGTTCATTTCGCCATCCCAACTAGTGAATCATTAAGATTCACAGGTTCCTTCGTTCCCGCCACTTCATACTAAATGGTTAGGTCAGAATTCTACAATGGAGCTCATAATACAATTTATTTTGGAGACAACCTTCTTAGTCTTTATTGGCTCGGAGCTCTTGAATTTTTCTTCTATAAGAAGGATTCATTTAATATTTCATTATGGATGAATCAAATCAATTAGTATTGGTGCTTTATTACATTGTCTTTTATGAGATAACTCATAAACCTTACATATTGGAATTCTATATCATTGATATTCTTTTTCTTTCTTTCTTTCTCTCATCTTTCCATTTATCTATACCTTTCTTCTGTATTTGGCTTAAAACTTAAAATGAAAGTTTCATTCTAAAAAAATTTCAGTTGCTGCAAAGATATGACCAATTTAGCATATCTTGACTGGTTCTTTAGATCCAGATAATATGAAGTGATGAGTTGGTTTTCATATTACCGGGCTGGTCTTTTGTTAATCCTAACCCTAAAAAACCAACGAGTCGCACACTAAGCATAGCAATTATATCAAAATAAAATGTCAATTGAATTTTTATTCAACCCTATAGAATTAGTTTGATTGGCCAGAAAAAGAATGAATGAGTTTCCCCCTTTTTGTTCTATCAACGGATATAAGGAAAAAACAATCAAAGTTTTCTTATTCCTCTTCCTTGTCTATACTAGAAAAATCCAAATTTTGATGCCTAATACCCCATAGATAGTCCGAACTGTATAGGAACAATAATCAATTTTAGCTCGAATGGTTTGTAGGGGAACCCTACCCTCTCTGATCCATTCAACACGTGCAATTTCTTTTCCGTCGATACGCCCTGCAATTTGTACTTGAATTCCTTTTGTATCTGCTTGTTCAGTTAATTCAATGGCCTTTTTCATTGCTTTTCGAAATGAAACTCTATTCTTTAATTGTCCGGCTATAAATTCTGCAAGAATATTAGGATTTCCGTAAGGTTTTGCAATTCTTGTAATAGCAATGTTAAGTTTTCGGTTCATATAATGAAATTCTTTTTGTAGATTCATCTGTAATTCTTCGATTCCTCGGGGTCTACTTTCGATTAATAACTTTGGGAATCCCATAAAGATTATGACCTGGATCAAATCGATTCTTTTTTGAATCTCTATACGAGCAATTCCCTCGGCACCGGAGGATATTCTCATATTCTTTTGAACATAATTTTTGATAAAATCTCTTATTTTTTGATCTTCCTGTAGGCCCTCAGAATAATTTTTTGGTTGTGCAAACCAAAGGGAATAATGGCTTTGGGTTGTACCAAGTCGGAAACCAAGTGGATTTATTTTTTGTCCCATACTACCTCACTATTATACACATCATGATATATGACAGTTG